AAAATGAAATATTAATTTTTAATATTAATAAATATTAATATATTATTATTATATATATCTTATATATTATATTTTTGATTATATATTTATATATTATATATATATATAATAGTTAGAAAAGTATAAAGTCAAAAGAAAGTAAAAACCCGTCTTTATTGAAGAAGACAAAACCCTCTCGTTAGAAGTCAGAAAGAACCTAAAAGAAAGAGGACTGGAATCTATACATTGATTTTTGTGTTTTCACAATTTTTTTGAACCGTATGCACTAAAAGACGCGTGTACGGTTCCTAGGGCTACAATTGTACCTGAATCAACCGACTTTATCGAGAAAGATTACTTTTTTTAGGACAAGAAGTTGATAGCGAGATCTCAAATCAACTTATCGGTCTTATGATATATCTCAATATTGAAGATTATAGAAAAGATCAGTTTTTGTTTATAAACTGTCCCGGCGGTTGGGTACTACCTGGAATAGGGATTTATGATACTATGCGAGTTATAATACCAGATGTCAATACAATATGCATAGGGTTAGCCGCTTCAATGGGATCTTTTATCCTGGTCGGAGGAGAAATTACCAAACGTCTAGCATACCCTCGCGCTTGGCGCCAACGATTTAAGAGAAAAAAGAAGACTATGCCTTCGCTCTATGAAATATGAATATATATTGAGTAATAATAGCATGGCACTTCGAATTCGATATGATAAATTTTTGCATTGTTTTTTCAAAACATTAGATTATGTATCGAGAGAGTAGTATGGGAGAAAGGAAAGGGTATTTCCGATTTTCTCTTATTTATCGGGAGCCCGGCTCAGTGTCACAAACCTTTTTTTTGTTCACGCCGGAAGGCTCTTAAAAATATTTATATTATGCATTATGCAAGGAGTGCGAAAAAAAAACAAGATTTTTTCTTTGATTGGTTCAAAAAGAAACTTTGGGATTGCTGAATCACAAACAAAAAAAATGAATATATTAATATATAAGGATATATAAGGCAACAGAGCCATCATAGTACTTTTTAACTATTCCAAAAGGAAGGATGGCAATTTGATCATTTAACCCACCAGGGTCTGGTATATTCTACTTTTCTCTTTCTTGGAAGGTAAGGGTCAATTTTATTGTAAAGCCGTATGCATATGCAATGCACCAAAGCTGCCCGTACGGTTGTTCAATTCTATCTTTTTTCTATTATATTAGTCTTTATCTTTCTTTTTTCTTCGCTTCATCATGCGAGAAAGAGGAACTTTTTATTATGTTATATCATCAGGGTAATGATCCATCAACCCGCTAGTTCGTTTTATAATACAAAAGCGGGAGAATTTTACATGGAAGCGGAAGAGTTGCTGGAACTTCGTGAAATCCTCATAAGGGCTTATGTACAACGAACAGGCCAATCCTTTTGGGTTATATCCGAAGACATGGAAAGAGATGTTTTTATGTCAGCAACAGAAGCACGAGCTTATGGAATTATTGATCTTATAGGGGTTGACTGAAAATAAGACGGATTTCACACAAATCCGTGATTTGAGATTTTATCTATGATTTTACTATTCTAATAAATCTAATAAATGGAAGTAATTCATAATGATCCGGTTAGGATCAATCCAAACCAGCCCATTATGTATACAATTCAGTATGCCAACCATTAAACAACTTATTAGAAATACAAGACAGCCAATCAGAAATGTCACAAAATCCCCCGCTCTTCGGGGATGCCCTCAACGTCGAGGAACATGTACTCGGGTGTATGTGCGACTCGTTTAGATCATACCATGAACTGTACAAAAGCAAGAAAAAACTTTCCAGTATCGATGATCAGTACCGGTGAATAGTATAGAATGTAAGAAGGGATTCCATTCACTATATAACTATATAAAAATAATCAAAGTTATCACATTCCTACATTGTGTATAAATTTTATGGTTTCCGTTGGTGCAAATCCAATCACCTCAATTTAAGATGAGAAGCAATTCTCCATTGGTAGCAAAAGGTTAGCCATTAAGCGGAGGAAATCTTATTTTTATTTACTTTCTTATTTACTTTTAGCATAAAGGAGCATAAAGATTAAGCTCCTACTCTGGCAAGAACGGACTAAGAGGGTCAGCTACCCAGCTAACTTTCATAATTAAATACCGTTACTGTATAGGTAGATCTCATTGTGAAAGGCCTATTGCTGGATAATTCATGGGTAGAGCCAAAAAGGGTGAACTATACAAGTTACCAATAACGTTGATTAAATGAAGTAAAGGCTCCGGTGTATAGAGAAGACCTCACCGTTTAGGAAGTCACCATAGAAACGAAGGAACCCGCTATTTCTTTATCCATTTATATTTTCTATTTTTGACACCTATAACACAATATAATTTCTTATTTCGCATTGAAAAATGCCTAAAAAAAAGAAAAAATAGCGGTCAGGAAGGTTATAGTAGCCAAAGCCATTGGAATTTTTATTTTATACATTGGAAAAATCCGTTTTGTTATTAATAGATTAGAAAAAGG